CTGCTTTTCTATGTTTTATAGACTTGTATGTAACTATTGAGAGTCGAGATATTATACATAATGTTAATATTCCAACAAAAAGTTTGATTTTAGTTCAAAATTATCAATATGTAGAATCGGAACAAGTGATTGCCGAGATTCGTGCCGGAACGTCCACTTTTCATTTTAAGGAGAGGGTTCTAAAACATATTTATTCTGAGTCAGAAGGAGAAATGCACTGGAGTACTGATGTGCATCATGCGCCCGAATATCCGTATAGTAATGTTCATCTAGTACCAAAAACAAGTCATTTATGGATATTAGCAGGAGGTCTATGCAGATCCAGTATAGTGTCTTTTTCACTCCACAAGGATCAAGATCAAATGAATTCTAATTCTTTTTCTGTCGAAGAAAGATATATCTTTGATTTGACTAATGATCAAGTAAGACATAAATTGTTGGATACTTTTGGTAAAAGTAAAAAGGATGGGCAAATCTTTGAGTATTCAAAACCTTATCGAATCATATCCAATGGTCATTGGGATCTCATAGATCCCTCTATTTGTCAAGAGAATTCCGATGATTCCTTGGCGAAAAAGCGAAGAAATAGATTCGTGATTCCCTTACAATATGATCAAGAACGAGAAAAGAAACTAATACCCTCTTTTTGTATTTCTATTAAAATACCTATAAATGGTATTTTACGTAAAAATAGTATTCTTGCTTATTTTGATGATCCGCGATACAGAAGAAGCAGTTCGGGAATTATTAAATATGGGATTGTCGAAGTAGATTCAATCGTAAAAAAAGAGGATTTGATTGAGTATCGAGGAGCAAAAGAATTTAGTCCGAAATACCAAATGCAAATGAGAGTAGATCTATTTTTTTTCATTCCCGAGGAAGTGCATATCTTCCCCGGATCTTCGCCCATAATGGTCCGAAACAATAGTATCGTTGGAGTAGATACACGACTTGTTTTAAATATAAATACAAGAAGCCGAGTAGGTGGATTAGTCCGAGTGGAGAGAAAAAAAAAGAGTATTGAACTGAAAATTTTTTCTGGAGATATTCATTTTCCTGGAGAGGCGGATAAAATATCTAGGCACAGCGGCATTTTGATACCACCAGGAATGGAAAAAAAAAATTATAAGGGATCAAAAAAATTTAAAAATTGGATCTATGTTCAACGGATCACACCTATAAAAAAAAAGTATTTTGTTTTGGTTCGGCCCGTAGTCCCATATGAAATATCCGATGGGATAAATTTAGCAACACTTTTCCCTCAGGATCTCTTGCAAGAAAAGGATAATGTACAACTTCGAATTGTCAATTATATACTTTATGGAAATAGCAAGTCAATTCGAGGAATTTCTCACACAAGTATTCAATTAGTTCGGGCTTGCTTAGTATTGAATTGGGACCAAGAAAAAAGGGGTTTTATAAAAGAAGAGGTTCATGCTTCCTTTGTTGAAATAAGGGCAAATGATCTGCTTCGTGATTTCATCAGAATTGAGTTAGTAAAGTCCACTATTTCGTATATCGTAAAAAAGTATGATACGTCAGGTTCAGGATTGATTTACAATATTGGATTAGATCGTACCAATATAAATCCTTTTAATTCCAAGGCAAAGACTCAATCATTTCCCCAACATCAGGGAACTCTTGGTACGTTGTTGAATCGAAATAAGGAATGCCAATGTTTCCGAATTTTGTCATCATCCAATTGTTCTCGAATTGGCCCCTTCAATACTTCGAGATATAATAATGCGACAAAAGAATCGGATCCCATGAATCCAATTAGGGATTTGTTGGGTCCCTTAGGTACTATTGTATCTAAAATAGCGAATCCTTGTTTATCTTACTATTTAATAACTTATAATCAAATCTTTTTAAAGAACTATTTGTTACTTGAACTTGACAATTTTCAACAGACTTTCCAAGTACTTCAATTTCAATACTGTTTCCTAGATGAAAATAGTAGGATTTATAATCCCGATCCGTGTAGTAACATCATTTGGAATTTATTCCATTTTAATTGGTGTTTTCTCCATCACGATTATTGTGAAGAGGCATGGACAATAATTAGCCTTGGCCTCTTTCTTTGTGAAAATTTATGTCTATTGAAATACGGATCACGCATAAAAAAATCTGGTCAAATTTTAATTGTTCATGTTGACTCTTTAGTTATAAGATCAGCTAAGCCCTATTTGGTCACTCCGGGAGCAACTGTTCATGGCCATTATGGGGAAACCCTTTATGAAGGAGATACATTAATTACATTTATATATGAAAAATCGAGATCCGGCGATATCACGCAAGGTCTTCCAAAAGTGGAACAAATCTTAGAAGTTCGTTCAATTGATTCAATATCAATGAACCTCAAAGGGAGAGTTCAAGGTTGGGACGAACGTAGCCGAAGGCTTCTTGGGATACCCTGGGGATTCTTGATTGGAGCTGAACTAACCATAGCACAAAGTCGTATCTCTTTGGTTAATAAGATCCAAAAGGTTTATCGATCCCAGGGGGTACAGATCCATAATAGACATATAGAGATTATTGTACGTCAAGTAACATCAAAAGTGTTGGTTTCAGAAGATGGAATGTCTAATGTTTTTTCACCTGGGGAACTGATTGGATTGTTGCGAGCAGAGCGAGCAGGGCGTGTTTTGGACGAAGCGATCTGTTATCGGGCAATCCTATTGGGAATAACGAAGTCATCTCTGAATACTCAAAGTTTCATATCCGAAGCGAGTTTTCAAGAAACTGCTCGAGTTTTAGCAAAAGCTGCTCTACGAGGTCGTATTGATTGGTTGAAAGGGCTGAAAGAGAACGTTGTTCTGGGGGGGATTATACCGGTTGGTACTGGATTCAAAAAATTAGTACATCGTTCAAAGCAAGATAAAAACATTCATTTGAAAATAAGAAGGAAGAATCTATTCGAATTGGAAATGAGAGATATTTTGTTACACTATAGAGAATTTTGATAATTTTTTTTGTTCTTGCGTCCCGAACCATTTCCATGGGACATCAGACCAATCATTTACATGATACATGATTTAGTAATTCCTAACAAGAGGTTCATTCTTTTTACTTGAATTCTCTGGTCCGATTATGGATTTGGTAATCAACGAAAAATAAAGAATTAAAATAAATTCATGATTTTGGTCGTAGATCAATGGTCAATCCTGGTATAAGGTTCCGTCGGAACAATTATTTATTTCACAGGTTACTGAATCCCTAAAAAAAAAAAGAGAAAGTGTGGCAAAATGGGAAGACAATATTGGAACATAAATTTGGAAGAGATGATGGAAGCAGGAGTTCATTTTGGTCATGGTACTAAGAAATGGAATCCTAGAATGGCTCCTTACATCTCTGCAAAGCGTAAAGGTATTCATATTACAAATCTTACTATAACTGCTCGTTTTTTATCAGAAGCCTGCGATTTAGTTTTTGATGCAGCAAGTATGGGAAAAAACTTCTTAATCGTTGGCACCAAAAATAAAGCAGCGGATTTAGTAGCATCAGCAGCAATAAGGGCTCGATGTCATTATGTTAATAAAAAATGGCTTGGTGGTATGTTAACGAATTGGTCTACTACAGAAACAAGACTTCAGAAGTTCAGGGACTTAAGAGCGGAACAAAAAATGGGGAAACTCGCCCGTTTCCCAAAAGGAGATGCAGCAATGTTGAAGAGAAAGTTATCCACCTTGCAAACATATCTGGGCGGGATCAAATATATGACGGGATTGCCCGATATTGTAATTATCGTTGATCAGCAAGAAGAATATACGGTTCTTCGAGAATGTGTCATTTTGGGCATTCCGACGATTTGTTTAATCGATACAAATTGTGACCCAGATCTTGCAGATATTTCTATTCCGGCCAACGATGATGCTATAGCATCGATTCGATTGATTCTTACCAAATTAGTATCCGCAATTTTGGAGGGCCGAAATAGTTATATAAAAAAAGGTTGATTATCTTATAATTTAATAGTTAAGAAAAAGAAGAAGAAGATTAGTTCCTTTTTGTTGAACTCCATGGATTTCTTTGATTGTTTATTATTTTGGTTTGCATTTTTGAACTATGTTTTGAATATTGAATAAAAAATGATTGGTATTTTTTTTTTATGTAATTTCTTGGTATCCTAAATATAATGTACGATTCCTATTCATGAATGAAGGTAGATGAATTGAGAAAGATATGGTTGAATCAAAATAATTCCTTTTTATAAGTTCGATTTCTATTATAGGGCAATATGAATGTTATACTATGTTCCATTAAAACACTCAAAGGGTTATACGATATGTCAGGTGTAGAAGTAGGCCAGCATTTATATTGGGAAATAGGAGGTTTACAAATTCATGCCCAAGTACTTATCACTTCTTGGGTTGTAATTGCTATTTTATTAGGTTCAGCCATCATAGCTGTTCGGAATCCACAAACCATTCCGACCGACGGGCAGAATTTCTTCGAATATGTCCTTGAATTTATTCGAGACTTGAGCAAAACTCAGATTGGAGAGGAGTATGGTCCTTGGGTTCCATTTATTGGAACGATGTTCCTATTTATTTTTGTTTCTAACTGGTCAGGTGCTCTTTTACCTTGGAAAATCATAAAGTTACCTCATGGGGAGTTAGCTGCGCCCACGAATGATATAAATACTACTGTTGCTTTAGCTTTACCCACGTCAGTGGCATATTTCTATGCGGGTCTTAGCAAAAAAGGATTGGGATATTTCGGTAAATACATTCAACCAACTCCAATACTTTTACCAATTAATATCCTAGAAGATTTTACAAAGCCCTTATCTCTTAGTTTTCGACTTTTCGGGAATATATTGGCTGATGAATTAGTAGTTGTTGTTCTTGTTTCTTTAGTGCCTTCAGTAGTTCCTATACCTGTCATGTTTCTTGGATTATTTACAAGTGGTATTCAAGCTCTTATTTTTGCAACTTTGGCTGCGGCTTATATAGGTGAATCCATGGAGGGTCATCATTGACTAACTTTCGAAATAGTTTTTTAAGCTTATCCCAATTAAAGCAATGCGGGGTTCAATATAATCCACAGGGCTGGAGAAGAAAATTAAAATAGCTAATATATGTATTGTATATATGAAGAAAGATAGATGATATTGCAGAGTTTTTAAGAAAAAGAAGGATTGGGGGGGTCCTACTAGATATATGTACAGAATACGATTTAATATTAATAGAATAATAAAGTGCAGGTGGTTTACGTTATGGAAAAAAAAGTATATGTTATTTACTAGTTAGATAGGAATTATCCCTATCTCTTTTTTTTTTTCTAGCCCACTTCATTTATAATTTATATAGATTCAAATATCAGTCCTTTTTCTATTTTTCTGTGATTGTTAATTGAATGAAAGAATATAAGAGTTTCTAAACAAGAAAACACAATGGCTAAAACCGTATGTATCTATTTACATAAAACTCCATCATGGGTAGAAAGAAAACGATATATGGAAGTAGTTCTTAAAATTAAGTAATATTCTTTTGGAGTTTTTAGCTACTTCGACCCGATAGATTTTAGTGATAAGTATCAATAAAAAAAAAAAAAAAAAAGAAGTAAGTAAAATAAGTTTTAGTAAAGTAAAAAGGTAGTATAGTAAAGTAAATAGTAAAAGTAGAAAAAGAAGTGGATAAAGATTAAGTAGTAATTCATTGGTTGGTTGTATCATTAACCATTTCTTTTTTTTTTGCGAGGAAATTACCATGAATCCACTTATTTCTGCTGCTTCCGTTATTGCTGCTGGATTGGCTGTGGGGCTTGCTTCTATTGGACCTGGGGTTGGTCAAGGTACTGCTGCGGGCCAAGCTGTAGAAGGTATTGCGAGACAACCAGAAGCAGAGGGTAAAATACGAGGTACTTTATTGCTTAGTCTGGCTTTTATGGAAGCTTTAACAATTTATGGACTGGTCGTGGCATTAGCTCTTTTATTTGCAAATCCTTTTGTTTAATTTTATCGTAGAATAAAAATGTAAAAAAAGGGGGGAGGCGAGCGGAGTGATACAAAAAGAACTCTGTTCTTTGTTAGTCCTATCTATAAGAGGAGAGCATATGAAAAATATAACCGATTCCTTTGTTTCCGTGGGACACTGGCCATCCGCTGGGAGTTTCGAGTTTAATACCGATATTTTAGCAACAAATCCAATAAATCTAAGCGTCGTGCTGGGTGTATTGATTTTTTTTGGAAAGGGAGTGTGTGCGAGTTGTGTATTTCAAGAATAGGTTGGATTTCGCCGGCTGCACTTTCTTTATATTTATGTATTCTTTTTTTTTTTAATAGGAAAAAGGGTGCACAATCTCGACGAATTACTTCGTAATTGGATTTTATTCAGAAATCATATCTAAGAACCATAGCATTTCGTGACTAATTGGTAAATGAACTTTGATTCTCTATCAACCAATAATGTTGAGGTCTTTTACATGGTTAAAGATAAATTGTTTGAAGTCCAGGCACAGCATACCACGGTACTCTTTCTACCGCTACATTAGTACCGAAATACCGAAAAAAAAATGATAAAAAAAAAAAAAATAAATAAATAAATAATTGGGAATTTATCTGATGTATAACACTCATATGGATAAATTTATTTGAACCATTTACAGGTACAGGAAAGATGGGTATCTTCCCCCACCCCTTTTTTTATCCACTGCCAAATCGACGACCTATGTATTGTATAAAAAAGATAAATTCTTTTAATTTTTTGGATGAAAAAAGAGTTTGTGAATAAAGAACAAATAAAGAAACAACTTTGCTGACAATTTTTTATTTTTGTCTGGTCTTAAGAGTCCTACTATCCTAATATTCTGATGTTGGATCAGTTTCGATATCCTTGAATACGAACAGAAAAGAGAGGATAGGCTCAAGAGAGGATAGGTTCATTCCATTCAAAGATATGGGAATGTCCATCAAAAGAAAGAAACAATTGAGCGTGAGAGCCAAATGAATCAAAAGATTCATGTTTGGTTCGGGAAGAGATATGAGAGTTGTGAAATGAATGTAAAGATAATCTACTTTCATTAAATGATTTATTAGATAAGCGAAAACAGAGGATCTTGAGTACTATTCGAAATTCAAAAGAATTATGTAGAGGGGCCGCTGAACAGCTCGAAAGAGCGCGGGCTCGATTACGTAAAGTGGAAATGGAAGCAGATGAGTATCGACTGAATGGATACTCTGAGATAGAAAGAGAGAAAATAAATTTGATTAATGCTACTTGCGATAGTTTGGAACAATTAGAAAATTTCAAAAATGAAACCCTTTTTTTTGAACAACAAGGAGCGGTTAATCAGGTACGACAGCAAGTTTTTCAACAAGCTTTACAAAGAGCTCTAGGAACTCTGAATAGTTGTTTGAATAGCGAATTACATTTTCGTACCATCAGTGCTAATATTGGTATCCTCGAGTCCGTGGAAGAAATAACTGATTAGCTTTTTTAATCTAGTTTAGAGTTTAGGTGTTTTTTTTCCTTTCCTTCCTAAAAATAAAAAAGAGAT